TCTTGACGAGCTCTAATATGATCAGATTTATAAGTAAGCATTTCTTGTAAGATATGAGCAACACCAAATCCCTCTAGAGCCCAAACTTCCATTTCTCCTACTCGCTGCCCCCCTTGTTTGGCCCTACCTCTAAGGGGTTGTTGTGTAACAAGTGCGTAATGCCCACTGGAACGTCCATGGATTTTATCATCAACTTGATGAATTAATTTTAGGATATAGGACTTTCCCATTAGAACAGGTTGTTCAAAAGGATCTCCTGTTCTTCCATCAAATATTCTGCTTTTTCCCGGATATTCGGGTTCAAATACCCATGGATTTTTTGTTTGCTTACTGGCTTCATATAATTCAGAAAAAACAAGTTTTCTTGAGGCCTCTTGCTCATATCTCTCATCAAAGGGTGCTATTCTATAATGTCTCTTTAACAGGTCCCCCGCTAACCCGAGTGAACATTCAAATATCTGTCCCACATTCATTCGTGAGGGGACTCCCAATGGGTTGAATACCATATCAACGGGCGTTCCATCTTGCAAATAGGGCATATCTTGTCTAGACAAAATTTTAGAAATTATACCTTTATTCCCATGTCTTCCAGCTACTTTATCCCCCACTTTGATTTCACGTTTATGTGAAATATATACACGAATCCTTTCTTGATTATAATTGGAACCCCCCTTTCTACGGATCCATCTCACATCAATAACTCGGCCCCTTACACCTATAGGTAGTCTTAGCGAAGTTTCTTTTGAAGTGGATACCTGAATGCCAAGTATAGCTCGTAATAATCTATCCTCTGGGGCATATGATGATTCATTCGCTGTCTGAGGTGTTAATTTACCTACTAAGATATCACCTGTTTCTATCCAAGATCCCAGCATAACAATTCCATTTCTGTCTAAATTTCGGAGTAAATGAGCCTCTAAATGCGGAATCTCCTTAGTTATTCTTTCAGGACCTTGACTTGTTACATGAGTCTGAATTTCATATTTCCGGATGTGAAAAGAAGTATAAATATCTTCATAAATCAGACGTTCACTAATTAGTACTGCGTCTTCAAAATTGTAACCTTCCCATGGCATATAAGCTACTAATACATTTTTTCCTAAAGCGAGTTCCCCACCAGCTGTGGCCGCACCGCCCGCTAGAATTTGTCCCTTTTTAATATATTTACCCCGCCGAACCTGAGTTTTTTGATGCATACAAGTATTCTTGTTGGAACGTTGATACATAACTAATGGAATGCTTAGAGTATCCCCATTACTTGAGAAAACAATCTTGTGAGTATCAGTATAAATGATTTTTCCCTTGTGTTCGGCTATAGCTGAAATACCCGAATCTAGAGCCGTTTGGCCTTCCAACCCAGTTCCAACAATGCACTTTTCGGAACGAGAAAGGGGAACTGCTTGGCGCTGCATATTAGAACTCATTAAAGCTCGATTCGCATCATTATGCTCGATAAAAGGAATGAGGGAAGCTCCAATAGAAAAATATTGGAAAGGAAAAATGCTTCTAAGATGAATCTCTTCCCATGCAATAGTCAGGAATTCTTGACGATATCGAGCCGGAACAACCTGTTGTTCTTGAATACCCCGATTCAGGGCCAAAGAATTTCCTGCTGCTACCATATAATATTCATCTCTATTTGGTGATAAATAAACCATCTGTGCCTCTTCCTCTTTTGATCTCTCAGATAATTCATAAAAAGGACTCTCTATAGATCCCCAATAACCAACCTTAACATGAGTAGCTAATGATCCAATAAGTCCAACATTGATTCCTTCGGACGTGTCAATTGGGCAAATACATCCATAGTGACTCGGGTGGATATGTCGTATCTGAAAACTAGCAGTTCGCCCCGTCAATCCCCCAGGACCCAAATAACTCAATTTTCGCCCATGAACAATTTGTGTCAACGGATTAGTTCGATCCAAAACTTGAGATAAAGGGTGTAGGCCAAAAAACGATTCATAAGTAGTTGTTAATGAAGTTGAAGTTACCAAATTTTTAGGAGTCGGTATCAATTTATGCCTGATTGCTCCACATATAGTTCCTCGAACCGCATTTTCTAAACGAACAAGAGCCAATCCGAATTGATCCTGTAATAGATCTGCGACAGAACGAATACGTTTATTTTTCAAGTGATTCATATCGTCAAGTATACCCATTCCAAATTTCATTTCAATCAAATGATCCACAGCAGCCAATAGATCTTGTGGTAACAAAAATGTATTGTTTTGGGGTATATCAAGATTCAGTCTCCGGTTTATATTTCGTCGACCAATCTTTCCTAATTCACATCTTTGGTAAAAAAATTTCTTTTGTAATTCCTTGCATAAGGACTCAGAAAATACCGGATCTCCCCCTACCCCTACACAAGCAAATTGTTGATAAAACTCCAGAATAGCATTTTCTTTTGACCCAATCTTTTTTTTATCTTTTTCATTCGGGAAAGACAAGAAAATCTCAGGGTAACAAACATTATCTATAATTTCTCTTATATTCGAACCCATAGCTGATGATAGAACTAGAATAGATATTTTTTGTTTTCTACTTACACGGGCCCATATCCTTGCTTTTCTGTCAATTTCTAATTCTGACCTTCCCCCCCAATCCGATATTATAGTACTGGTATAGACAGAAATTCCGTTATGTTCCAATTCTGAACGGTAGTAAATACCAGGGCTTTGCAATATTTGGTTGATCACAATTCGGTATATTCCATTTACTATAGAGGTTCCAAAAGAATTCATTATAGGGATGTTCCCAATAAAAACTGTTTGTTCTTGCATATTTCTATCGGTTTTCCAAATTAAGACCGCGGGTACATATAATTCAGAAGAATATGTGAGTGATTCATATACAGCATCTCTTTCTTTTATCAAGGGCTCTACCAATTGATATGTTTCCACAAATAAATTAAATTCAATTTCTTGATCTCTATCTTCAATTTTTGGAAACTTATGAAATTCTTCCGCCAAGCCCTGATTAATGAACCTAAAAAATCCCTCAAATTGTATCTGACTAAATCCAGGTATTGTGGACATTCCTTCATTTCCATTCTGGAGCATCTTAATCTGAAGTTTCCTCTTTATTGAAAAAATCCCATTATTGGCTTAGCTCACTATTCATCGAACCATACCGATCGATCTAGCAATGATGGAATGGGTATTCTGTTTACTGAATCACATAAAATTTTAGCCAACTCTATCCATATATATCATACGTATGAACGGAAGCAAGACAGAGAAATGGAGGGCATTTTTTACGCAAGTTCGAATTTGAGCCAGGTACAAATAGAAAGAAATTAAAATTGATAAAGCATTCCTGGGAAAAAATTCTGTCACTTAGGTTGACGGAGTCTTTTATCGGTATCGGATAAGAAAATTGATCCAATTTCTACCCAATTCTTTTATTATGATATTACGATCAGGGTACAAAAAATAAAAAATAAATGAATTTGGGAATCAATCTGCTCTCTATGAATGAGATAAAAACAGAAGAATCAGGAATAGCATAGAGTTTAACTATTTTTAGCACAAACGCTCAAAAAGTAATTCGCAAATCTTTTTTGGTAGTAGAATTTATAAAATACAATTGAATTGCGTACGTAATACTCATAGGAGTAATCTTTAGGAAGTACATACCGGCACATGCCGATATAGCTATCCATATATCGCATCTTTTCTCATAATTGAACTTGGTGCAACATAGGTCAAGTCGCACTCGATCAAAAATCATAATCATAATGTCTATTTTCTATTCATTCGGTATCCACGTATAAAAATTCCAGCTCTATAGTTTACACTGTTCTGGGGTTTACATATACACATATAATATTATAATTAAAATTAATATTTATATAATTAATATTTAGAATATAATATTAGAATATATTTAGAATATAATATTAGAATATTCTAAATTATATAATTGATTATAATTGTAATTGATAATAATTAGTCGTAAATCAATTGGATTTTTCATCCATTAAAGGAATACGAATGGAATTTGGCGACATGGCCAAGTGGTAAGGCGGGGGACTGCAAATCCTTTATCCCCAGTTCAAATCTGGGTGTCGCCTGATCAACAAAAAAAGACTTGGAAGTTTTTAATCCTGCTGATCGAACTTGACAAATTCTTGCCCCGCAAACGAAAATACGAGGGACTAGGTCTGTCGATACTTGATTTTGAGAACCCGTAGGTCCTATAAAAGACTGTCATCTTTTTTATAAAAATCTGGTTTCTGAGTGTGGCTCAAACAGGTACCAATAAATCTGAAGCAATCCAATCTTATTAATGGATTGGTTTGGGCTATTCTGAATTGAACCAAATAAAAGAAATAATGATAATTCATTCTATTCTGGGCATCAGAACTATGAAAATAAGAAGTCGTAAATCTTGGTATCCAAGGATTCCTAAGAGACACTCCATTTTGGTTCCTAAGGTTAAAGATGTGGAAAGAACTGAGCGAGGATACTTTGTATCCAAACTCAGGATAGGCTCTGAGTGCTCAGAACTGAAATCAAAATGGTTATTCTCTTATTTTTTTTTTCTTCTATTTTATTATCTATCTTATATATCTTATATATATACTTATATATATATAATATAAATATAATAATAATATATTTATATTTCATTTTATATTTTTTTTATATATTTTATTTTATTATTTCCAATTTTCCAATTCTTTAAATTTCAATAGCATCTATTGACTAAGAAATAAAGGACCTTTTTACGAGGGGATTCGTAAAATTGTTTCATCACTAGCCGTAAGTAAGAATCCTATTTTGACTCTGCGCCATTGATTCCACTATAATTATGAATTAATAATGGAATAAATACTTCATTTCATAGAGATAAGGGACATCATTCACATGGATATAGTAAGTCTCGCTTGGGCTGCTTTAATGGTAGTGTTTACATTTTCTCTTTCACTTGTAGTATGGGGAAGGAGGGGGCTTTAGAGCTAGGAATATTAATATTACTAATTTAGTACTTTA